GGTCCCGTCCTTCTACCCTTTCCCGGGAGTCGATGACTATTCATAGCTATTACCTTGACACCAAAGAAGAGTTCGACCCAATGCTTTATTTCTGTCCTAGTTGATCCTGATTCGACATTAGAAGTATATTGATTGTTCCCCAATAACCGAATACTTTTTTCTGTAAATACTGCATATTTGATTCCATCCATAAATCCATCTTCTTCCCTATGAGTTCCAGTATCGATAAGAATTCTAGTTCTTACTGTTCATATGTTATGGTATGAATATACCATACCAATTCGCTATGTATGGATGATGAGATTCCATTGATACAGAGCCAATTCCAATAGACTTATTGAATGTTACCATTGGCATGCATCCAGCAGGAATTGAACCTACGAATTTGCCAATTATGAGTTGGGCGCTTTAACCATTCAGCCATGGATGCTTAACAGGGATCATCGTACATCGTGAATAACCAAATTCCAATTGAAATGAAATCTTGAGGAGGAATCAATGAAATTCAAATCCTGGATATTCGAATTGAGAGAGATATTGAGAGAGATCAAGAATTCTCACTATTTCTTAGATTCATGGATCAAATTCGATTCAGTGGGATCTTTCACTCACATTTTTTTCCACCAAGAACGTTTTATGAAACTCTTTGACCCCCGAATTTGGAGTATCCTACTTTCACGTGATTCACAGGGTGCAACAAGCAATCGATATTTCACGATCAAAGGTGTAGTACTGCTTGTAGTAGTGGTCCTTATATCTCGTATTAACAATCGAAAGATGGTCGAAAGAAAAAATCTCTATTTGATGGGGCTTCTTCCTATACCTATGAATTCCATTGGACCCAGAAAGGAGACATTGGAAGAATCTTTTTGGTCTTCCAATAGAAATAGGTTGATTGTTTCGCTCCTGTATCTTCCAAAAGGGAAAAAGATTTCTGAGAGTTGTTTCATGGATCCGCAAGAGAGTACTTGGGTTATCCCAATAAAGAAAAAGCGTATCATGCCTGAATCTAACCGGGGTTCGCGGTGGTGGAGGAACCGGATCGGAAAAAAGAGGGATTCTAGTTGTCAGATATCTAATGAAACCGTAGCTGGAATTGAGATCTCATTTAAAGAGAAAGATAGCAAATATCTGGAGTTTCTTTTTTTATCCTATACGGATGATCCGATCCGCAAGGACCATGATTGGGAATTGTTTGATCGTCTTTCTCCGAGGAAGAAACGAAACATAATCAACTTGAATTCGGGACAGCTCTTAGGGAAAGACTTGATTTGTTATCTCATGTCTGCTTTTCGTGAAACAAGACCAATTCAGGGGGAGAGTTTCTTCAAACAACAAGGAGCTGGGGCAACTATGCAATCCAATGATATTGAGCATGTTTCCCATCTCTTCTCGAGAAACAAGTGGGATATTTCTTTGCAAAATTGTGCTCAATTTCATATGTGGCAATTCCGCCAAGATCTCTTCGTTAGTTGGGGGAAGAATCAGCACGAATCGGATTTTTTGAGGAAGAGAGAGAATTGGATTTGGTTAGACAATGTGTGGTTGGTAAACAAGGATCGGTTTTTTAGCAAGGTACGGAATGTATTGTCAAATATTCAATATGATTCCACAAGATCTATTTTCGTTCAAGTAACGGATTCTAGCCAATGGAAAGGATCTTCTTCTGATCAATCCAGAGATCATTTCGATTCCGTTAGAAATGAGAATTCAGAATATCACACATTGATCGATCAAACAGAGATTCAGCAACTAAAAGAGAGATCGATTCTTTGGGATCCTTCCTTTCTTCAAACGGAACGAACAGAGATAGAATCAGATCGATTCCCGAAATGCCTTTTTGGATCTTCCTCCATGTCCTGGCTATTCACGGAACCTGAGAAGCGGATGAATAATCATCTGCTTCCGGAAGAAATCGAAGAATTTCTTGGGAATCCTACAAGATCAATTCGTTCTTTTTTCTCTGACAGATGGTCAGAACTTCATCTGGGTTCGAATCCTACTGAGAGGTCCACTAGAGATCATAAATTGTTGAAGAAAAAACAAGATGTTTCTTTTGTCCCTTCCAGGCGAGCGGAAAATAAAGAAATGGTTGATATATTCAAGATAATTACGTATTTACAAGATACCGTCTCAATTCATCCTTCGGAACCATATCACATCCCGGATCTGGTTCCGAAGGATGAACCGGATATGGACAGTTCCAATAAGATTTCATTCTTGAACAAAAATCCATTTTTTGATTTCTTTCATCTATTCCATGACCTGAACAAAGGGGGATACGCGTTACGCCACGATTTTTTTGAATCAGAAGAGAGATTCCCAGAAATGGCGGATCTATTCACTCTATCAATAACCGAGCCGGATCTGGTGTTTCATAGGGGATTTGCCTTTTCTATTGATTCCTACGGGTTGGATCAAAAAAAATTCTTGAATGAGGTATTCAACTCCAGAGATGAATCGAAAAAGAAATCTTTATTGGTTCTACCTCCTCTTTTTT